AGATACGACTTATTTGAAATGAATTGAATGAACAATTCATAATCATAAAAAGAAATGTTTCTGTGAGATTCTAGGTATTCTAGAGTGCCTTCCTGCGTCAATTGTAAATTCTTGGTCATTGAGATTCATGGTCGATTCGGATTAATATTTAAGGATAGATATTACCTCTCTTTTTCCCCTTTCAAACAAATCGAAATGATTGAAGTTTTACTATTTGGAATCGTGTTAGGTCTAATTCCTATTACTTTGGCTGGATTATTCGTAACTGCATATTTACAATACAGACGCGGGGATCAGTTGGACCTTTGATTAAGTAACATCTCGTTTTTTGATCCGCAGGAGGTCAAATTCGGGTTGCTGCTCAAGTTAGTGAAGTTATTTCATTGTAATTCGACCTAAGAAGAACAGAATCACGCTCTGTAGGATTTGAACCTACGACATCGGGTTTTGGAGACCCACGTTCTACCGAACTGAACTAAGAGCGCTTTCTTATCACAATAGATAAGATCCTAAAGAAAAGGATTCTTTTTGTACGCCCAATACACCTTGCATGCATATAGTATCGTAAACTGACAGATTATGTATGTCCAATTTTTATCGATCTCATGCCCATAGGAGAGGTAATAGGTAGGGATGACAGGATTTGAACCCGTGACATTTTGTACCCAAAACAAACGCGCTACCAAGCTGCGCTACATCCCTTTCAATTGGTATACAATGTCATTGTAGAGAGTCCCTGTCTTGTTTTCCACATCATTATTTCCACCATTGATATAAAATTTCGCTTGCCATTTCTTCTTTTTGGTCTCATATAACATATAATAAAAGAATTATATATACAACATATGAAATATGAAACCCGACGTATAAATAAATGAATATTTATCGGTAATACTCAGGAAGAAGGGGACGTCTTTTTCTGTTTTAAGGGAAAGGTAAATCTTATCTACCGAGTCGTTGTATATATCCATTTTTGTTAGGGATTCCGCATACAAATACAAGTGATCCTTAACTATATATGCATCTGATCATATATGTATTACAATTGCAGAAGGAGGATTTTCAATGCGAGATATAAAAACATATCTCTCCGTGGCACCTGTACTAAGTACTCTATGGTTCGGGTCTTTAGCAGGTCTATTGATAGAGATCAATCATTTATTCCCAGATGCGTTGACATTCCCCTTTTTTTCATTCTAGTTATTGACATGGGAGGGGATGAAGAAGAGTAGTGATACAATAAATTATCTGTGACTAATCCTTCTTCCTCTCTTTATTTTCTTCTTTTTCGGTTTTTTAGGATATGGAAGGACAGAAAAATAAAGAATCCAAGCGGATTCAACCTCAGTGAAACTCGGGTTAGGCTCGAATTAATAATTAATATAGGGAGTACGAAAATAGAAATAAAGGGGGTCTAGGGCAACACTAGGATTAAAAAAAATTGATAGTTAGAAATTGTTGTATTACTTAACTCTATCGATTGCAACGAAATCTTTCATAATTTGATTTCGAGTTAGCAACTTCTATTTTTTTTTTTTACTTTTTTTCTTCGTTTCGGATCGAAAATGGAAGAGTTGAGTGAATCCAAAATTCAAAGGAGGTTCATGGCCAAGGGTAAAGATGTCAGAGTAAGAGTTATTTTGGAATGTACCAGTTGTGTCCGAAACGGTGTTAATAAGGAATCACCGGGCATTTCCAGATATATTACTCAAAAGAATCGACACAATACGCCTAGTCGATTGAAATTGAGAAAATTCTGTCCCTATTGTTACAAGCATACAATTCATGAGGAGATAAAGAAATAGATCGAACGCAGCGCATGTGTGCCACCCTTCGAAGTAACAAGAACAAATTACATATAATATATAGAAACAAATCCAATCCTATTTCGGTCGGATCCCAAATGAATTCGAATTCAGAAATAGGATTTTAGAGATAAGGAATAAACCATGGATAAATCCAAGCGACCCTTTCTTAAATCCAAGCGATCTTTTCGTAGGCGTTTGCCCCCAATTGGATCGGGGGATCGAATTGATTATAGAAACATGAGTTTAATTAGTCGATTTATTAGTGAACAAGGAAAAATATTATCTAGACGAGTAAATAGATTAACCTTGAAACAACAACGATTCATTACTATTGCTATAAAACAAGCTCGTATTTTATCTTCGTTACCTTTTCTTAATAATGATAAACAATTTGAGAGAACCGAGTCGACCCCTAGAACTACGGGTCCTAGAACCAGAAATAAATAGGCCTACACCTCAATTGAATCAAAATTCCAACCCGAACCCCAACTCGGGTTGATATTTTGTTCGAAAAATTAGAGAATACAGATTGGATTATCATGTCGTAAGAAACAAATTAAAGAATCGGGGAAGAAAAAATCTTCGATTATTAAAACGTGTTCGTTCATTTTGACTACTTTATCTTAGTCATTTATACTCTACCTTCCCGGAGTTCATTCTCCGGGGAACTCCGTTTAAATCATTCTGGTGGATTCCCTCCAACCCCCTTATTTAATGATCTCATTGGAAATCATGTAAAGACAACTCCTATTTGATATCGCTATTTGTGCAAGTATTTTACGATTAAGAAGCAACTGCCCCTTGCGCAGATCGTGCATTAATCGACTATAACTATAGGATACCCTATTCTCAAAAATTACTGCATTTATACGAGTGATCCACAAACGACGAAAATCTCTCTTTTGCCTGCCCCTATCCCGATGAGCGGAAACCAAAGCTCTCGTTTTCTGTTGAGTAATACTTCGAGTAAGTTTTGAATGAGCCCCTCGAAAGGTTGATGCAAATAAACGCATTTTTGTTCTACGTCTCCGAGCTATATATCCTCGTCTAATTCTGGTCATTGAATCAAATGAAACTTTGATGAATAACTAATTTATTTCTTTTCTTTTACTTTTAGTCACTCTTTTCCCTCCTCCTGGTCTATTAATAACAAAACGGATTCTTCCGATGTATAAAATTTAAATTCCAATGGCTTTTGCTACTATGACCTTCCCAACCACAATTTTAATTTTTTTGAGGCATTTCACTTCGAAATAAGAAATTGTATCCATACTCGGTATCAAAAAATACTAAAAGTAAATAAGTAGTAAATGAATAAATAAATAGTGGGTTCCATCGTTTCTATGGTTACTTTTTAAACGGTGAGGTCCTTTCTATACACCGGAGCCCCTTCCCTATTTAGTAACTTGTACAGTTCACACTCTTTGGCTCTACCCATGAATTATCCAGTAATAGGTCTTTTCACAATGAGATCTACCCATACAGTAACGACATTTAATTATGAAGGTTGGTTAGGTAGCTGACCCTGTTAGTCCGTTCTTGCAAGAGTGGGAGCATAATCTTTCTGCTTCTTAAATACCATTCACCCGCTTAATGGATAACCATTTGCTACCAATGGGGAATTGCTTCTCATCTCCAATTGAGGTGATTGGATTTCTACCAATGGAAACCATAAATTTCATACACAATAACAATAGAGGTCTTTCTTTTTTTTTAGATAGTGAATGGAGTTCTTCCATTCTATCCTATTCATTGGTACTGATCATTGATACTGTCAAAATTGTCTCCTTTCTTTTGTTCCAGTTCATGATCTGAACGAGTCGCACATACACCCTAGTACATGTTCCTCGACGCTGAGGACATCCCCGAAGAGCGGGGGATTTTGTGACATTTCTGATTGACTGTCTTGTGTTTCTAATAAGTTGTTTAATAGTTGGCATGTTGAATCGTATTACAGAATGGGCTGGTTTAGATCGATCCTAACCAGATGATTATGAATTACTTCCATTTCATTGAATATTTTACCCCATTTTACCTCGGTAAGAAGATAAAATATCAACTCACAGTTCATTCAATTATGGTTCGAAATGGAATCACGGATTTAGCTGGAATCCGGTATGTTCGGCCCCTATAATATCAATAATTCCATGATCTTGGGCTTCTTTTGCTGACATAAAACCATCCCTGTTCAGGTCTCTATCTATAACCCAAAGGGGCTGGCCCGTTCTTTGTGCATAAGCCGCTACGAGGTTCTTGCGGATCTGTTTCAGCAGGTCCGAGTTCAGGCCAAGGGTGTCTGCTTTTTCTTTCAACCCAAAGGAAGAAGTAGGTTGGTGCATCATTATCCTACTGTGAGGGAGTGCTAGCCGTTTGGGAATTGTTCCTCCGGACAGGACGAAAGATCCCATTGAAGCGGCTATTCCCACGCATATTGTATGTACATCTGGGTCCACTACTTGCATCATATCAAATATAGCCATTCCGGGTATTACCAACCCGCCGGGACAGTTTATAAATAGATAAATATCCTTGGTACGATCCTCTATACTGAGATATGCTATGAGACCTACAATGTTATTCGAGGTCTCGTCGTCAATCTTTTGGCCTAACATCAGTATCCTTTGTATATGAAGTCGGTTGATTAGGACAAAATTGTATCCCTTAGGAACCGTACACGCACCTTTGGATGCATACGGTTCAAAAAATAAAAATTGCAAAAATAAAGAATCAATGTGTCGATTCCAGCCCTCTTCGTTTTTTCATAGCAGGATTTTTCTAACTCCTAACGAAGGGACTTTTTCTTTGATTTTTCAAGAAAGATGAGTTTTGACTCACTTCCCCATAAAAAAGAACTCACTAAACTTATTGAAGTAACCTCTCATTGATATATTGTTTCATCGAAATCCAATCCAAATTACGATGTAATTTTCTTGTTCCTGAATGGGCCTCGTCAATTCTTTTAGGTTTATGCTCTACTCCGGGTAAAGATCTACCCGATCTCGATTTGCACATATAGGACAAATGATCCCAATACCACTTCTTTTGTTTTTTCAATTTATTTCATGTCTTCCGCCAAATATTCGATGTAGTCATCATATTACGCCATTGATTGATTGGCAGTTTGAGATCGCTCATGTGGTATAAATTAGGAATCATTTATGATACAAATGGTAATCATACATATTTTACCAATTGGGTATTTTCTGAACGGAGCCTGGATACTTCATTTTATTGGTCCAACCAAGCCAACCATAAATTTTTCTAATTGAAAATATTAATATTGATCCCCCAAATAAATTGCTCTAATTGCACTTCACGCTCCAAATTATTGAGGGTTTAATCAATCAATTTTTCTTGGGTGAAACAGAGGATATCTCGATCGGGGGAGAAAACGGGGAAATCCCATATGGCCCAAAATGTCTGACAAGTCGCACTATAAGTCAACCCACTCTATGTCTTTTTTTTCTTTTTCTTGATCATCATCATCATCATCAGAAAAGTAAGGTACTTTTGGAACACCAACAGGCATAAAATTAAAGAAAAAGGGATTAAATACTATATTTTACTTTGATGTGGAAACGTAAATATTTTTTACTTTGATGTGGAATTTACTTTGATGTGGAAACGTAAATAATGGGTTTTTATTGTTAATATTGCTGTTTTTCGGATTTTATCCATAGATTGGAAAGTTCATCGAAGAAGACGGAATGAATAAAGAAAAATTCTTATGAATGGGCCGGGCTCTTCGAATGATGAACAAGTATCTATGCATTCGCTCATAGAAAATGGGACCAATCCCCCCATTGCGTATTGGTACTTATCGGGTATAGAATAGATTTGCTTCTCTTTGTTCCTACGAACAGAATTGTTCCATTATTACCAACGGAATGAAATAAATATTCACCCTTGCTCCGAGATAATCCATTGAAAAGGGGAAGTCTATAGCATAAGCAGAGTCTTTTCCAATGCGATAAAGTTACATAGTGTCTATTTTTCTTTGATAAAGGGGTATTTCCATGGGTTTGCCTTGGTATCGTGTTCATACCGTTGTATTGAATGATCCCGGTCGGTTGCTTTCTGTCCATATAATGCATACAGCTCTAGTTTCGGGTTGGGCCGGTTCGATGGCCCTATACGAATTAGCGGTTTTTGATCCCTCTGACCCCGTTCTTGATCCAATGTGGAGACAAGGTATGTTCGTTATACCCTTCATGACTCGTTTAGGAATAACCAATTCATGGGGCGGTTGGAGTATTACAGGAGGGACTATAACGAATCCGGGTATTTGGAGTTACGAGGGTGTGGCCGGGGCACATATTGTGTTTTCTGGCTTGTGCTTCTTGGCAGCTATCTGGCATTGGGTGTATTGGGATCTAGAAATATTCTGTGATGAACGTACAGGAAAACCATCTTTGGATTTGCCCAAGATCTTTGGAATTCATTTATTTCTCTCAGGGGTAGCTTGCTTTGGGTTTGGCGCATTTCATGTAACAGGCTTGTATGGTCCTGGAATATGGGTGTCCGATCCTTATGGACTAACTGGAAAAGTACAATCTGTAAATCCCGCGTGGGGCGTAGAAGGTTTTGATCCTTTTGTTCCGGGAGGAATAGCCTCTCATCATATTGCAGCAGGGACATTGGGCATATTAGCGGGACTCTTCCATCTTAGTGTTCGTCCGCCCCAACGTCTATACAAAGGATTGCGTATGGGTAATATTGAAACTGTCCTTTCCAGTAGTATCGCTGCTGTCTTTTTTGCAGCTTTTGTTGTTGCTGGAACTATGTGGTATGGTTCAGCAACGACCCCGATCGAATTATTTGGTCCCACTCGTTATCAATGGGATCAAGGATACTTCCAGCAAGAAATATATCGAAGAGTTAGTGCCGGGCTAGCCGAAAATCAGAGTTTATCAGAAGCTTGGTCTAAAATTCCCGAAAAATTAGCTTTTTATGATTACATCGGCAATAATCCAGCAAAAGGGGGATTATTCAGAGCGGGTTCAATGGACAACGGGGATGGAATAGCTGTTGGATGGTTAGGACATCCTATCTTTAGAGATAAAGAAGGCCGTGAGCTTTTTGTACGTCGTATGCCTACTTTTTTTGAAACATTTCCAGTAGTTTTGGTAGATGGAGACGGAATTGTGAGAGCCGATGTTCCTTTTAGAAGGGCAGAATCAAAGTATAGTGTCGAACAAGTAGGTGTAACTGTTGAGTTCTATGGCGGCGAACTCAATGGAGTCAGCTATAGTGATCCTGCTACTGTGAAAAAATATGCTAGACGTGCTCAATTGGGTGAAATTTTTGAATTAGATCGTGCTACTTTGAAATCTGATGGTGTTTTTCGTAGCAGTCCAAGGGGTTGGTTCACTTTTGGGCATGCTTCATTTGCTTTGCTCTTCTTTTTCGGACACATTTGGCATGGTGCTAGAACCTTGTTCAGAGATGTTTTTGCTGGTATTGACCCAGATTTGGATGCTCAAGTGGAATTTGGAGCATTCCAAAAACTTGGAGATCCAACTACAAGGAGACAGGTAGTCTGAGACAACATTGCTCTGGTATCTTTCGCCTCTATTTTCTTTTTGTGATTTGACATAGGGTACCAGAGAAATCTTGATTTGAATCACCGTCTTTTCTTTGACTCTTGTCCTTTCTTTATCTTATCTGGGATCCGATCCCAAATGAACAGGTGTGGAAGCTATAATTGTAAACCACGATCAAATCTATGGAAGCATTGGTTTATACATTCCTCTTAGTCTCGACTCTAGGGATCATTTTTTTCGCTATCTTTTTTCGAGAACCACCTAAGGTTCCGACTAAAAGGGTGAAATGATTTTTCATTATCTCAATTGAAGTAATGAGCCTCCCTATAGGGAGGCTCATTATCTCAATTGAAGTAATGAGCCTCCCTATAGGGAGGCTCATTACTTCAACTAGTCTCCGTGTTCCTCGAATGGATCTCTTAGTTGTTGAGAGGGTTGCCCAAAAGCGGTATATAAGGCGTACCCAGTAAAACTTACAAGTGAACCGGATATAAAGATGGCGACTAGGGTTGCTGTTTCCATTATTATATAATTTCAAGACCACAATGAATCTATGATAAGATTGTTTATTTACAACGGAATGGTATACAAAGTCAACAGATCTCAACCAATGCAATAGTATTTATGGCTACACAAACCGTTGAGGGTAGTTCTAGATCTGGTCCAAGACGAACAATTGTAGGGGCTTTATTGAAACCATTGAATTCGGAATATGGTAAAGTGGCTCCTGGATGGGGAACTACCCCTTTGATGGGTGTCGCAATGGCTTTATTTGCGGTATTCCTATGTATTATTTTGGAGATTTATAATTCTTCCGTTTTACTGGACGGAATTTCAATGAATTAGGTCCATAAGAACCACGAAATCCTGGCTTTTCAACCCAAAATGAATTACTTAGGATTCGTATTTCTAGGACATTCTGGTAGTTCGACCGTGGAATTCCTTTGTTTCGGTATTTCCGGAATATGAGTGTGTGACTTGTTATAATTGATCCTATTGATAGTACAGAGAATGGGTCTGTCATCTCGATAGAGATGGTTCTACCCCGTCGGATATTCATTCTAATATCTGGAGCACGGGATCCATGGAATAGATCAAGAAATATTTGCACTATGATTCATACCTACTATTCAGACCTCGCGACCGGACTCAAAAAAAATTTCCAAAGAGTTCAAATTCTAAATCGAAGGATTTTTCTTCGTTTAAAATCCCGCTTATGCTTATATTTTGACCAAAGGGCTAATGTTTCTCTGGATTTTTAGTCATTACATCTATTCATTGAATAAGTGATGATCAAATGGTTCTTACTCAGAGAACCTTTGGGCTTAGCTTGGGGGCTTTATTGAATCATCGTGGTTCTAGTATGAATCTGAGGTTTCAATTGATTCATAGGGTCTCAACAAGAGAATTCCTATCAATAATAATAAAAAAAAAAAAGTAAATCTACATTACACACAAAGAAAAACAACAAATCAAAATAAAAAAATAGGGAAAGAGAAGATTCAAGAGGCCTGTAACGATCAACATAAAGACGAATGAGCCGACTTGATATTTTGGCATTATCATCACAAAGAGGAGCTTCAGGTTTTTTGGTCCTTCGTATCTTCAGAGAGAAGTAAGAAGTTTCAAACTTTCTATTACATATCCGTAGCAACCAGTATTTGGGTGTTTCCGCTTGAGCTGTACGAGATGAAATTCTCATATACGGTTCTAAGAGGGGAGTCCCCTTGGTTTACCTATCTCAATAAAATATATGATTGGTTCGAAGAGCGTCTCGAGATTCAGGCGATTGCAGATGATATAACTAGTAAATATGTTCCCCCTCATGTCAACATATTTTATTGTCTAGGAGGGATTACGCTTACTTGTTTTTTAGTACAAGTAGCTACGGGGTTTGCTATGACTTTTTACTACCGTCCAACCGTTACCGAGGCCTTTGCCTCGGTTCAATACATAATGACTGAAACTAACTTTGGTTGGTTAATCCGATCAGTCCATCGATGGTCGGCAAGTATGATGGTCTTAATGATGATCCTGCACGTATTTCGTGTGTATCTCACCGGTGGATTTAAAAAACCTCGCGAATTGACTTGGGTTACGGGTGTGGTTCTGGCTGTATTGACCGCATCCTTTGGTGTAACTGGTTATTCCTTACCTCGGGACCAAATTGGTTATTGGGCAGTAAAAATCGTGACAGGCGTACCTGAAGCCATTCCTGTAATAGGATCGCCCTTGGTCGAGTTATTACGCGGAAGTGCTAGTGTGGGTCAATCTACTTTGACTCGTTTTTATAGTTTACACACTTTTGTATTACCTCTGCTTACTGCCGTATTTATGTTAATGCATTTCCCAATGATACGTAAGCAAGGTATTTCTGGTCCTTTATAGAGAAGACAGATCATAGATATTTGTAATCAATCATATATCATTTTGGGGAGGAACCGTAGTATTTCATTGCTAGAAATATGGATTATTGAAAAAAAAAATAAGACATTTATTTGGATATTAACCTTCAACTCCGCAATATTTATTTATTTGATATGAATAGTTGAAGTGGATTCTCCGAAGAGAAAATGGATTATGGGAGTGTGTGACTTGAACTATTGATTGGCCCGTGCAGATATATGATTTTATCCGCCACATTGGAAT